TCCCCAAGTTATTAATAGAAGACAGGACTCGAAGAATCGAAGAATTACAGATGAATGTACAAAAAGAACTCAATTGTGTAAACCGAAAACTCAACATTGCTATTAGAAGAATTTCAAATCCTTATGGGCACCCCAATATTCTTGCAGAATTTATAGCCGGACAATTAAAGAATAGAGTTTCATTTCGCAAAGCAATGAAAAAAGCTATTGAATTAACTGAACAGGCAGGTACAAAAGGAATTCAAGTACAAATTGCAGGGCGTATCGACGGAAAAGAAATTGCACGTGTTGAATGGATCAGAGAAGGTAGGGTTCCTCTACAAACCATTCGAGCTAAAATTGATTATTGTGCCTACGCAGTTCGAACTATCTATGGGGTATTAGGCATCAAAATTTGGATATTTGTAGACGAGGAATAATAAGAACTTACTTTACTTGTATTTAGTTCTATCTGGTGATAAAACAAAAAAAGGCAAACTCTTTCATTCCTTTTCTGTTAAATAAAAAAAAAAAAATGAACAATTCTATAAGGTTGAATAAAAATTCGATTAATCGTTTGATATAATTGCTATGCTTAGTGTGTGACTCGTTGGTTTTTTTAGGATTATAGGATTCAACAAAATCGACCGGCCCGTAGTACGAACTGATAACTATAGAACTAATAATCAACTCATCGCTTCGCATTATCTGGATATAAGGAACCAGTCAAGATATGATATATGAGTCATATCATTGTAGCAACTGAAATCTTTTTTGCATAAACACAAAAGAAAAACCAATCTGATTATGAGTTGTAAAGCAATAAAAGTATACAGATAAATGGAAGGGTGAGAGAAAGATAGGAAAAGAAATATCAATGATATATAATTCCAATATGTAAGGTCTATGAGTCATCTCATATAAAGGGAATGTAATAAAGCATCAATACCGATTGATCCATAATTAGACAAATCGGTGCATAGAAGAAAAAATCAAGAGCCCTGAGCCAATAAAGACTGAGAAGGTTGACTCAAGAAAAAAATTTCATTCATTAATAAATTTCATTTATTAATAAATTTCATTTAAGGGCTCCGTTGTAGAATTCAGACCTAACCATTAATCGAGAAGTGGTGGGGACGACAGAACCTGTGAATGCATAAGATTCTATTGAAAACGAATCCTAATGATTCATTGGGTAGGATGGCGGAACGAACCAGAAACCTATTCATTTATTCTGAGAGGTCATGTCATAGACTAATCTTACAATTGAATGTTGAAAGAGTAAATATTCGCCCGCGAATTTTTTTTTATTTCTAAATTTTAGTCGATTCGATATGATAATACAAAGGAAAAAGAAAATAAAGATTCATTATAACGTTATATAAAAACGACATTATCTATAAATAGAAGACGTGTTTAATTATATATTAAAACACAAAAAATTTAAAATTTATAATAGATATAGATTAGATAAAATTTAAAAGAATACCACGATTCCGTATATTATTCACCGTGTATATTATTTTTTAATTGTTTAATTCGCGAGGAGCTGGATGAGAAGAAACTCTCATGTCCAGTTCTGTAGTAGAGATGGATGGAATTGATAAACAACCATCAACTATAACCCCAAAAGAACCAGATTCCGTAAACAACATAGAGGAAGAATGAAAGGAATATCTTATCGAGGCAATCGTATTTGCTTCGGTAGATATGCTCTTCAAGCGCTTGAACCCGCTTGGATCACATCTAGACAAATAGAAGCAGGGCGGCGAGCAATGACACGAAACGCACGCCGCGGTGGAAAAATATGGGTACGCATATTTCCAGACAAACCCGTTACAGTAAGACCTACAGAAACACGTATGGGTTCGGGTAAAGGATCTCCCGAATATTGGGTAGCTGTTGTTAAACCCGGTAGAATACTTTATGAAATGAGCGGAGTAGCAGAAAATATAGCCAGAAGGGCAATTTCAATAGCGGCATCCAAAATGCCTATACGAACTCAATTCATTCTTTCGGGATAGGGATGTAGAAACAAAGGAAAGGGGTCTTTTGTATGAAAAAAAAAAAAAATTGCAGGTTTTTTGTTTTGAAAAAATAATATTTCTTTTTTTTTATTTAGACCCTTGCATTGAAAACAAAAAAAAATCGATAAAAAAACGATATGATTCAACCTCAAACCCATTTGAATGTAGCGGATAACAGCGGAGCCCGAGAATTGATGTGTATTCGAATCATAGGAGCTAGTAATCGACGATATGCTCATATTGGTGACGTTATTGTTGCTGTAATCAAGGAAGCCGTACCAAATACACCTCTAGAAAGATCAGAAGTAATCCGAGCTGTAATTGTACGTACTTGTAAAGAACTCAAACGCGACAACGGTATGATAATACGATATGATGACAATGCTGCAGTTGTTATTGATCAAGAAGGAAATCCTAAAGGAACCCGAATTTTTGGCGCGATCGCCCGGGAATTAAGACAGTTAAATTTCACTAAAATAGTTTCATTAGCACCCGAAGTATTATAAGGGAAGGCCGTAATATAGTTATAGTATTTGGTATTTGAATGAAACCGATTAATTAGTAGATTTTTTATATATCACGTATATACCTTTAATAATTCAGAAATAAAGATAAATAAAAAAAGAAAAAGAGCATGTTGATTATATCAAAATTTGGGGGCAACAAAAATCTTAGTTTATCATGAGTAAAGACACTATTGCTGACATAATAACCGCTATACGAAATGCTGACATGAATAAAAAAAGAACAGTTCGAATACCATCTACTAACATCACTGAAAATATTGTTAAAATCCTTTTACAAGAAGGTTTTATTGAAAACGTGAGAAAACATCAGGAAAGCAATAAATATTTTTTGGTTTTAACACTACGACATAGAAGAAATAGAAAAGGATCGTATAGAACTGTTTTAAATTTAAAACGGATCAGTCGACCCGGTTTACGAATATATTCTAACTATCAAAAAATTCCTAGAATTTTAGGCGGAATGGGGATTGTAATTCTTTCTACTTCTCGAGGTATAATGACAGACCGAAGGGCTCGAATAGAAGGAATCGGCGGAGAAATTTTGTGTTATATATGGTAATCTTTCTGATAGACGAATTATACGCAGAACTTTCATATTTGTGAAAAAGAGAAAGGACAACTTTATAATATTACCCCTCTTACATTAGTTGATACTTCAAAGCGGTTTTACCTGGAATGAAACAAAAAAAAGATTCATGAGGGTTTAATTACTGAACAACTTACCAATGGTATGTATCTTCCGGGTTCGTTTAGATTTGAGATAATGCAAATATGATTCTGGCTTTTGTTTCGGAAAGGATTCGACGTTGGTTTATACGTATACTACCAAGAAATAGAATAAAAATTGAGGTAAGTCCTTATTTAAACCAAAGGACGTATAGTTTATAGACTCCAAAGCAAAGACTCGAATTATTCGGTGGTTTTTTGAATTTCAACATTCTTTCGTGGGGATACAATTCGAAGTTAAAAATTTCAAGAAACTTATTTTCTTCCAATAAATAGTAAGAAAAGGAATGACAAATATGAAAATAAGGGCCTCTGTTCGTAAAATTTGTGAAAAATGTCGATTGATCCGTAGGCGGGGACGAATTATAGTAATTTGTTCCAACCCGAGACATAAACAAAGACAAGGCTAATCTTTCTAAAGCAAAAAAGACTCTAGAAATCAAAAGTAACCGATGTACAGATGTACAAATAAATAAGTAAAAAAAAAATAAGGATACGTTTTGACATGAAATGGATATATCCATATATCTCTGACTTATATTTATGAGATGATAAAATATGGCAAAACCTATACCAAAAATTGGTTCACGTAGAAATAGACGTATTGGTTCACGTAAGAATGCGCGTAGAGTACCAAAGGGAGTTATTCATGTTCAAGCAAGTTTCAATAATACGATTGTGACTGTTACAGATGTGCGGGGTCGAGTAATTTCTTGGTCCTCCGCCGGGGCTTGTGGATTCAAGGGTACAAGAAGAGGTACACCATTTGCCGCTCAAACCGCAGCAGGAAATGCTATTAGGACAGTAGTGGATCAAGGTATGCAACGAGCAGAAGTCATGATAAAAGGCCCGGGTCTCGGAAGAGATGCGGCATTAAGAGCTATTCGTAGAAGTGGTATACTATTAAGTTTCATACGCGATGTAACCCCTATGCCACATAATGGCTGTAGGCCCCCTAAAAAAAGGCGTGTGTAAAAATAAACATTGAAGAGATTTCAAGAGAAATAAATAATTCAATGATTTGATCAAATAATATACTATGGTTCGAGAGAAAGTAACAGTATCTACTCGGACACTACAGTGGAAGTGTGTTGAATCAAGAGCAGACAGTAAGCGTCTTTATTATGGACGCTTTATTCTGGCCCCACTTATGAAAGGTCAAGCGGATACAATAGGAATTGCGATGCGAAGAGCTTTGCTCGGAGAAATAGAAGGAACATGTATCACACGCGCAAAATCTGAGAAAATACCACATGAATATTCTACCATAATAGGTATTCAAGAATCCGTACATGAAATTTTAATGAATTTGAAAGAAATTGTATTGAGAAGTAATCTATATGGAACTCGTAACGCGTCTATTTGTATCAAGGGTCCTGGATATGTAACTGCTCAAGACATTATCTTACCACCTTCTGTGGAAATCGTTGATAATACACAGCATATAGCTAACCTAACGGAACCAATTAATTTGTGTATTGAATTACAAATTGAGAGGAATCGCGGATATCGTATAAAAACGCCAAATAACTTTCAAGACGGAAGTTATCCTATAGATGCTGTATTCATGCCTGTTCGAAATGCGAATCATAGCATTCATTCTTATGTGAATGGGAATGAAAAACAGGAGATACTTTTTCTCGAAATATGGACAAATGGAAGTTTAACTCCTAAAGAAGCACTTCATGACGCCTCCCGGAATTTGATTGATTTATTTATTCCTTTTTTACATGCAGAAGAA